GCGGATCTATTCCAAATTTATGAATCGTCCCATGGATTTTGATATTTCGATTGTATGGCGTGGTGTATACACGTTATGCAAACAGAAGGTATGGTTACTCTACTCTATTTTTTCATGGAATGATTATTCCATTCTTTTTTCTCTTTGGATCATAACCAAATCAAAACTTCTCGAGTTATCAGAATCTGTAGTAAAAAAAGTCCTTGGTTATTTAACTTAGATGAAATAGTAATAGTTCCGCTCATTGGTATACTACAAAAATGGGAATGAAATCAATCTGATTCCAATATCTCATATCTTTCCCAAACAAAAGGGGACAATTTAAGTGGAAAGCCCATATCTATTTAATATCTATTTATTAGAATAAAATTAGTCTGTTTTTATGTTATTTCGTACTGTATAATTCCTTTGCTTTGTTTGTGGGATCATTTTCCCCAGGGGTAATGAAAAGAATTCTAGAATGGATTGCTAATTATGCCTAGATCTAATATAAATGGAAATTTTATTGATAAGACCTCTTCAATTGTAGCCAATATCTTATTACGAATAATTCCGACAACTTCAGGAGAAAAAAAGGCATTTACCTATTACAGAGATGGTGCGATTTGATTCTTTTTTCTTGTTTTTTTTAGCCCTCACCTCAGTCTTACGAGAAAGAGACGCGGTTCGGTATAGAAAGAACGAAATTCTTGAAATAAACCTACGCTCGGTGAAGGTGAAGTTTGGAGATAGAACAATTCCTTCTATCGTGTATCCTCGATTGATGCAGCCTCAGATGTTTCAATTGTTGATTTGAGTATTGAGCGAAAGGTTACACCTATGGGTTCTGTATTGCGGGTCAATCCTACACTACATCAGTACCAATAGACGGCATAAGGGAAAAAGCACTACACCTAGGAATCAACAACACAAAAACTTTGTTATAAATTCCCCCTTTCCTTATCGGTATCGGGACTAACAAGAATGGTTGGGACAACAAACATCCATCTCGTTTGTACTTTGGATACCCGTATAACCATCAAAGATCGTTGAAGTGACTAATTCCTGGAAATAGAAGGCGTTGAGAACAAAGAAATTGTTGGAGTTACCATTTATATCTAACACTAATATGATTGGTGTTAAGAAAAAACCTCTTGCGGGAAGGCTGGCTAGAGATTTCTTGTAAAAATACTAGTTCCTTTCAGTTCATAATGAGATGAGAATAGTTCAATTTTTATTCTATGGATTATTCCCCTTAGTACTATGCGCAGAAGGGAGGAGCCGTATGAGATGAAAATCTCATGTACGGTTCTGGAACGGAGATTTTTTGAATAGAATGAACGACCGTAACGGATGTTGGCTCAATCCGAAGGAAATTATGCGGAAGCTTTACAGAATTATTATGAAGCTACGCGACCAGAAATTGATCCCTATGATCGAAGTTATATACTCTATAACATAGGCCTTATACACACAAGCAATGGAGAGCATACAAAGGCTTTGGAATATTATTTCCGGGCACTAGAACGAAACCCATTCTTACCACAAGCTTTTAATAATATGGCCGTGATCTGTCATTACGTGCGACTATCTCCACTATAGAAATAAGGAAAAAAAGCAAAGATCAAATTGGCTAGTAAATACTAGAAAAAATAGGCTTTCTACATAATGCATCGTCCAAAGCAACGATTTTTATCAGCTGTAGCAAGGAAAGAGACTTCACGAGAACCAAAATAGGAAGAAAAAAAAATGAGTGCAGCCTATATACTATATTCTATGGATAAAGGATCAAATTGATAGAGAAAGCACCGTAAAGATCAATTAGCGAGCTATTGAGTCGATACAGTTAAGAACTGCTTACTTATGTCATGATATGGGACAAAAGTTAGGAATCAACTTATGTAATAGAGTCAATCCACTAAGGTATTAAGCAGCGGTGTAGCATCAGATCCCAAAGATAGTAAGTTCTTTTTTCTTATGGAAAAAAGTCTTTTTCAAAGATTCTATATGAATTCCATATATGAAACCGAGATAGTTACCTTTCAGAAAATTCTAACGATATTGTGGGGATACCTATGCTTCATTCTTCTGAAGGTGGGAGAAAAGATCAAACTGATTCTGATTATTGATCAAAATTAGGGTTTGAAACTTATGTAATTAACTTCTTCTGGTTAACCCAAGAAAAAATGGGATAGGTTTATGAGAAATCTAATTCAGTTAGCATAGGGTAGATTAAGATAGGACACAAAAAGAATCGATTTTTGAGCCGTATGAGATAGGAAACTCTCAAGTACGGTTCTAAGGGAAGGAACCACCTATTCCGACCGGGGAGAACAGGCCATTCTACAGGGTGATTCTGAAATTGCGGAAGCTTGGTCCGATCAAGCTGCTGAGTATTGGAAACAAGCTATAGCGCTTACTCCAGGTAATTATATTGAAGCACATAATTGGTTGAAAATCACGAAGCGCTTCGAATAAAACCACTCTCTTTTTTAATGAATAAAAAAAAAAATGGGTTTGG